TGGATTTGGAGAAGTGCCGATTTTCAAGAACGTGAATCTTATGATATGGTGGGAATCTCTTATCATAATCACCCACGCCTTAAACGTATCCTAATGCCTGAAAGTTGGATAGGCTGGCCCTTACGTAAGGACTATATAACCCCCAATTTCTATGAAATACAAGATGCTCGTTGAATGATAAGAAATTCATGCTCACTTATACAGCACAACTCTAGATTCAAGTCAAGGAATATTTTTATGCTCTGTTCCTAGATGAAACGGAACGCCTATAATATTCCAATTTATTCCTATTATACAAAAAGGGTCCTGATAAACTAAACAAAAGAGGGCTTCATTTCGATTCTCCCATTTTGAAAATCACATATAAATTTCTTTCGTATGAACAGAAAAATACGATGACTCAAAGAAGTTCCCTACCACGAACTTTGTACCGCGCGCATTAGTTAGAACAACCAGGAAAGTAAGATAAGATAAGCAAGAATAAAAAAAATTGTAGGAATAGCAGAATGCAAAATTCAGAAATGCAAAAATAAAATGAAGAAAAGAGAGCCTAATCTCACCTCCTTCTGTACCATAAAGACATAAAGAAAAGAATCAGAGATTTTGACTGTTCTCTAAATCTAAAAAGAAAAAGAAGTGCCTCTATTTAGAAATTTATCTACTTAGATAAAAAAATAATACTCTATCTATATCTATACTATATTATTAATTATTAACGAATATGTATCCCAACCCATCTCAAGGTATTTGTATCAATGCCTATTTGGCGGATCTTTTTTTCTGTGCCAGGAACCAGATTTGAACTGGTGACACGAGGATTTTCAGTCCTCTGCTCTACCAACTGAGCTATCCTGACCTTTTCTTGTGCATCATCCTAGTAGAGTATTTGTATCTATGTCAATTAAAGGGACTAAAAAATCAATAAAGTATTCCAAATTTGGAAATGGGGGAGGGGTAGTCCTATGCATTGTGTATGGCTTACTTAATAATACTTAAAATAAAAAAACCGATACTATAATAAAAATAAAAAAGAAGATAAATACTATAGTTACGGAATAAGAGAGGGTTTGGGGATAGAGGGACTTGAACCCTCACGACTTCTAAAGTCGACGGATTTTCCTTTTACTAGAAATTTCATTGTTGTCATCAGTATTGACATGTAGAACGGGACTCTCTCTTTATCCTCGTCCGATTAATCTACTTTTTAAAAGATCTCGAAAACTGTGAATAGAAGGATTTGATTACTCCATATTCGATGAGAATGAATTCACAAGAATCTTAAAAAAATTTGGAATTTTTTATTTCATAATCATTATCATTTTGAATTTTCTTCTAAAAAAGAATAAAGAACCCATATTATGATACGGGTTCTGTGATTAATCGTTTGCTATGTCAGCATCTATACGTGTGTATTAGATGTATAAAGCCCCTACTTTCTCTAATTTATCTAATTTAGAGGGAGTTCCACTACCAACACAACGTAATCAACTCGATTCGTTAGAACAGCTTCCATTGAGTCTCTGCACCTATCCTTTTCTTTTGGATTCTAGTTCGAGAACCACTTGTTTTCTCAAAATATGGATTTGGCTCAGGATTGCCCTTTTTTAATTCCTGGGTTTCTCTGAATTTGGAAGTTACCGCTTAGCAGGTTTCCATACCAAGGCTCAATACAATCAAGTCCGTAGCGTCTACCGATTTCGCCATATCCCCCATTTTCTTTTTCTTTGATTGAGACCTAGATTCCTTGTGTAATTTCATCCATCTCTTAGTTTTTTTTTGAATCGTTGAATTCATTGTTCGACATAGTCTAGCAGTTCGTCTCTTTTTGAGAGACCCCGCTTGTTGCAATTCAGAATTGATATTGATTCTATCGTTCATGTATTTGTAATTCAATCCGAATCAATATATTCCAAACTTTCTCCCCCCCCCCCCTCCCCCACCTTTCTTTTTCGAGTATTCCAAATCATACTATAACGCTCGATATTCATTCTTTTTTTTATAATCAAAACTAGCAATTTCATTTGCTATGATTCTATGTTTTCCTTAGTTAAATATGAATTATTATTATTAATAAATAACAAAAAAAAAGAAAAAATTTCATGTCTATAATAGTCGAATGAAAATGCCAAGAAATTTTTATTTTCTCTTTATTCTATAAAATATCAGAAATCAAATTCAATATACAAATTAGAAAAGATTCTATTCTATTAGAAAAATCCATTTGCGAATTAGAGAAATAAAAAGAAAGTTCAAGAAATTCTATAATCCTATTTAAAGATAGCCTCTAGTTAAGCATATCAAGCTAACTTTATCCTTATGAAGTCCTAGTATTTTTTTCTAAGTAGAGCTTAAAATTTGGAACTAGTTAACTAGTTAAGATTAATAATTAAGATCTGTCATTTTACGGGTTTCCTGTACTATACATAGTTCTATTTGTTACACTATTTCTGTTATGTATATGTAAGCCCGCTTAGCTCAGAGGTTAGAGCATCGCATTTGTAATGCGAGGGTCATCGGTTCAAATCCGATAGTCGGCTTTTTCTATATGGATGTTCCGTGAACAAGAATTTCTCTTTTTCTCCGAATTAAACGGAGAATCCAGGATCTGTTCTGCGGTTCTACCTTAGAATTTTGGTAGATACAAAACAAATTTTGGTAGATACAAAACAATATAATATAATCCAAATGTTGATGAAATTCCATTTTTTGTAGTACTTTAGTAGATTTAACTCTAGTAGATTTAACTCTGTTTATCCTTTAGTTTAATTCAGTTTTAATTTCGATATATTCTGTAATGTAAATACAATGAAATTAATTGTGTAAAATGAAATTTCAATAAAATAAAAAAGGAGTCTTCATGTCCCGTTATCGAGGACCTCGTTTAAAAAAAATACGCTATCTGGGAGTTTTACCAGGACTCACTAGAAAAACTCCTAAATCCGGAAGTAATCTGAAAAAGAAATTCCATTCTGGTAAAAAGGAGCAATATCGTATTCGTCTTCAAGAAAAACAGAAATTGCGTTTTCATTATGGTCTGACAGAACGACAATTACTTAGATATGTACATATCGCTGGAAAAGCTAAAAGGTCAACTGGTCAGGTTTTACTACAATTACTTGAAATGCGTTTGGATAATATCCTTTTTCGATTGGGCATGGCTTCAACCATTCCTGAAGCCCGGCAATTAGTTAACCATAGACATATTTTAGTTAATGATCGTATAGTCGATATACCAAGTTTTCGTTGCAAACCCCGAGATATTATTACTACGAAGGATAACCAAGGATCAAAACGTCTGGTTCAAAATTCTATTGCTTTATCCGACCCGGGAAAATTGCCAAATCATTTGACGATTGACACATTGCAATATAAAGGACTGGTTAAAAAAATCCTAGATAGGAAGTGGGTCGGTCTCAAAATAAATGAGTTGCTAGTTGTAGAATATTACTCTCGTCAGACTTGAACTTAATGAAAAAAAGAAAGGTTCATAGAATTTTCTTCCCCTTTCCCCGAACTAAATCGACCTAAGGCCCTTTATTCGTATTTTCCATTCAACTAGGAGAAATGGATTAACCTTAGGATCTTTTTTTCTTTTTTGTTCTTTCCTCTACGTGTATTTTACATACCACAGTAATTTACTATAGAGAATCTCCATTAAATAAAGGTATTTTTGCTGGAATAAACTGTTAGTTGATTTGATACATTGTGATGGTTAACGTTGATGAATTAAGAGAAGCGGAAAGAGGGGGATTCGAACCCCCGGTAAACAAAAGTCTACATAGCAGTTCCAATGCTACGCCTTGAACCGCTCGGCCATCTCTCCTACATAAGTTATTATGGAAAATAAACTGAATGAATAGCGAGTTTTCCTATTCCTGTAGTACAAGTACAACCACAATCGCTGGGGGATTCCATGGTTCTATTGGAAAAACCCTTTTCATATAAATGGAAGGAGCCTAAATTTTTTTTACTAGGAATTCTGCTCCCTCAAAAAGTTTTAGTTTGGGTTTTCCCAAAACCAAAGAAAAAGAGAATGGAAGAATTTTTATTATGGAATAATAAAATAAAGGAACCTTATTTAAAAAAGGGGTATGAGACAATTAATGACTTTGAAAACGCGAAATAGCTGATGAGAGAAATTTTTATTGAGAAATAGAAAAGTGGAATGAAATCCAATCCTAGTCAAATATTTCACAGCTCTTCTTATCCAAACAGAAGGAAAAGGAGACAATTTGAGCTGAGCGGAAAATCCATGTCTCTCTTATCCATTTAGAACATATATATGGATCGGTCGATTTATAAGAATCGAATGTGTTTGTTTTTATGTTATTTTGTGAAGGAATGAAAACAATTCTATATAGAATGGATTGGAAATTATGCCTAGATCTCGTATAAATGGAAATTTCATTGATAAGACCTCTTCAATTGTAGCCAATATTTTATTGCGAATAATTCCGACAACCTCAGTAGAAAAAAGGGCATTTACTTATTATAGAGATGGTGCGATTTGACTCTTTTTTTTAGCCCTATCTACGCTTCAGTCTTACGAGAAAAAGAAGGGGTTCACGTAGAGAGAACAAAATTAGTAAAGGAAACCTACGCTTGGAGAAGGTGAGGTGAACTACCAATTCCTTCTGTCGTGTATCCTCGATTGATGCGGCCTCAGATGCTTCAATTGTAGATTTGAGTATTGAGCAAAAGGTTACACCTACAGGATAGGTTCTGTATTACAGGCCAATCCTACTTTACTAGTACCAATAGGCAGCACAGGGGAGAAAAGCACTACACCTAGAAATAGGAATCAACAAGAGAAAAACTTTGTTAGAAAGAGTCCCTTTCCTGGTCGGTATCAGGGTCGGGAAGAATGGTTCGGATAACAAACAGCCATCAGGTTTGTACTTTGGATACCCCTAAAACCATCAAAAGTCGTTGAAGTGGCTAATTCCTCTAAATAGGAGGCGTTGAGAACAAAGAAATTCTTGCAGCTATGGTTTTCCTATAGCATTAATAGAATTCCTTAGTGTTAAGAAAAACCTCTTGCGGGAAGGTTGGCTAGAGATTTCTTGGAAAAATACCAGCCCCTTTCGGTCCATAATGAGATGGAACTAATTCGATTTTAATTCTATAGATTATTTCGCTTAGTACTATGTACAGAAGGGAGGAGCCGTATGAGATGAAAACCTCATGTACGGTTTTGGAACGGAGATTTTTTGAATAGAACGAACGACCGTAACGGATGTTGGCTCAATCCGAAGGAAATTATGCGGAAGCTTTGCAGAATTATTATGAAGCTACGCGACTAGAAATTGATCCTTATGATCGAAGTTATATACTCTATAACATAGGCCTTATACACACAAGCAATGGAGAGCATACAAAGGCTTTGGAATATTATTTCCGGGCACTAGAACGAAACCCCTTCTTACCGCAAGCTTTTAATAATATGGCCGTGATCTGTCATTACGTGCGGCTATCTCCACTATAGAAAGAAGAAAAAAAAAAAGAAAGGATCCAATTTTCTAGTTTTTACTAGAAAAGGGCTTTCTACATAGGGATCGTCAAAACAACGATTTTTTCCCCTATCAGCTGTAGGAAAAAAGGACACTTCACGAGAATCTAAATAGGAAGAAAGTATAGCCTATGCTACTACGCTACTACTCTATGGATAAAGTTATGGATAAAGTTTCCAAATTGATAGTAAAAGCACCGTAAAGATCCATTAGTGAGTGACTGGGTCAATACAACTAAAAAAAACTGCTTACTTATCCCATGATACCGGGCAAAGTTTAGGAGTCCGCTTATGTAATAGGGCCGATCCACTAAGGAGTTAAGCAGCGGTGTAGTATCAGATCCCAAAGATAGTAAGTTCTTTTTTCTTTCTTATGGGAAAAAGTATTTTTCAAGGATTCTATATAAATTTCATATACGAAACCGGGATAGTTACTTTTCAGAAAATTCGAAGGAAGGCTATGAGTCTATCTATGCTTCATTCTTCTGAAGGTGGGAGAAAAGATCAAACTGATTATTGATCCAAATTAGGGTTTGAAACTTAGGTAATTAGCTTATTCTGCTTAACCCAAGAAGAAATTGGATCGATTTTTGAGAAATAGAATTCAGTTAAGATTAAGATAGGGGAAATTAAGATAGCAATTTCTGAGCCGTATGAGGTAGGAAACTCTCAAGTACGGTTCTAGGGGAAGGAACCCCCTATTCCGACCGAGGAGAACAGGCCATTCTACAGGGTGATTCGGAAATTGCGGAAGCTTGGTTTGATCAAGCTGCTGAGTATTGGAAACAAGCTATAGCGCTTACTCCGGGAAATTATATTGAAGCACAGAACTGGTTGAAGATTACGAAGCGCTTTGAATTTGAATTTGAATAAGACCACTCCCCTTTTTCATAAAACGGGTAGTTTGGTTGTTGATTTATTAATCAAATAAATTAGGTCGGAAGATCGAATCAATAATTTCATTATATCTCTTTCTTCTACCTTCTATTCTATTTATTCACTTTTTTACTTCTATTTTATATAAAATAGAAGTAAAAAAGTGAATAAATAGGGGCAATCTAAACATCGCTAATATATGAGGACCATCTTATTAATAATTCTAATGAATTATCTTGAAATTTGGAATCGAATAAAAAAATCTCTACTCAAGAAAAGTAGATGTAGATAGAGCTTATATCTTAAAAAAAAAATACACTAGCTTCTTATCTTAAATTCAAAAAATATTTTTTTGTTACGGCGGAAAAGAATTTTCTAAGAGAAAAAATGTCCGTTAGGCACCTAATCCTTATGTCATAATAGATCCGAACACTTGCCTCGGATTGACTTCAATATATAATTGTTCCAGTGAATAACTAAAAAAAAATAGAAGGACCTTAGATAGTAAAGAAAAGGACTAACCATAATATCTATCTTTCAAAGGTTCGCTAAAAAGACAGTTGGCGGGTCTCTTTGTATCTCTTGTCCGGAAAGAGGAGGACTTAATGATTATTCGTTCGCCGGAACCAGAAGTTAAAATTGTTGTGGATAGGGATCCTGTAAAAACATCTTTTGAGGAATGGGCCAAACCCGGCCATTTCTCAAGAACAATCGCTAAGGGTCCTGATACTACCACTTGGATCTGGAACCTACATGCTGATGCTCACGATTTCGATAGTCATACCGGTGATTTGGAGGAGATTTCTCGAAAAGTCTTTAGTGCTCATTTCGGTCAACTCTCCATTATCTTTCTTTGGTTGAGTGGCATGTACTTCCATGGTGCCCGTTTTTCCAATTATGAAGCATGGCTAAGCGATCCTACTCACATTGGACCCAGTGCTCAGGTAGTTTGGCCAATAGTAGGGCAAGAAATATTGAATGGTGATGTAGGTGGGGGTTTCCGAGGAATCCAAATAACCTCTGGATTTTTTCAGATTTGGCGAGCATCTGGAATAACTAGTGAATTACAACTCTATTGTACTGCAATCGGTGCATTGATTTTTGCATCGTTAATG